CTAATGAAAGCGAGGGAACTCAAAAATACAGGCATTTGTGGGTTCAATGCGAAAATTGTTATGGATTAAATTATAAGAAATTTTTTAAATCAAAACTGAGTATTTGTGAACAATGTGGATATCATTTGAAAATGAGTAGTTCGGATAGAATTGAACTTTTGATCGATCCGGGTACTTGGAATCCTATGGATGAAGACATGGTCTCTCTGGATCCCATTGAATTTGATTCGGGGGAGGAGCCTTATAAAGATCGTATTGATTCTTATCAAAAAAAGACAGGATTAACCGAGGCTGTTCAAACAGGCATAGGCCAACTAAACGGCATTCCCGTAGCAATTGGGGTTATGGATTTTCAGTTTATGGGGGGTAGTATGGGATCCGTAGTCGGAGAGAAAATCACCCGTTTGATTGAACACGCTGCCAATCAAATTTTACCTCTTATTATAGTGTGTGCTTCTGGGGGGGCGCGCATGCAGGAAGGAAGTTTGAGCTTGATGCAAATGGCTAAAATATCGTCTGCTTTATATGATTATCAATTAAATAAAAAATTATTTTATGTATCAATCCTTACATCTCCGACAACTGGTGGAGTGACAGCTAGTTTTGGTATGTTGGGGGATATCATTATTGCCGAACCCAATGCCTACATTGCATTTGCAGGTAAAAGAGTAATTGAACAAACATTGAATAAAACAGTACCTGAAGGTTCACAAGCAGCTGAATACTTATTCGAGAAGGGTTTATTCGACCTAATTGTACCACGTAATCTTTTAAAAAGCGTTCTGAGTGAGTTATTTAAGCTCCACGCCTTTTTGAATCAAAAGTCAAGCAAAATCAAGTAGAGCACTAAGTTCAATTATTTTATTTGTGTTTGTAGCAAAAAAGTAGTTAGTTTATTGGAATCAAAGTAAATAAGATAATAATGGCGTTTTCTTTGGTGATAGAAGATCTAATTGTAGAAAGAATCAAAACTAAAGTTGAGGATAACTCTTTTTTTGACCTATATTCCTGATTACGAATCAAGAAGCCTTTATCACCAAGCGTGAGTTCTTGCTTTCGTGAAATTAGGAAAATAAAACTAATTTCTTCTTGTCTTAGGTATATAATTTGAAATTGAAATATAGAAAATATAGTTTTGTATCTTTCTCTATCTCCCGAAAAACCATTTTAGCTAAAAATTCATGTTGGGTCGGATTCGAACGAATCTTTCGATAATCTGTAAAAAACCCTTTTTATTATTATACGTACTCAGTTAGATTTAGATATATAGATACTTAGATCTATACTAAGAATTTCAAATTCTTCAAATTCTATTAATAATAAATATTATCTAATTAGAATTCAAATTCTTAATTTAATTATAATTATTACAAGATATCTTTATTTATATAATAACATAATAACAGATACAAATAGTAAATCGAGGTACCCCTTCTATGAACAATTTGAACCTTCCATCTATTTTTGTGCCGTTAGTAGGCCTAGTCTTTCCGGCAATTGCAATGGCTTCTTTATTTCTTCATGTTCAAAAAAACAAGATTGTTTAGATCCGCTGGGCCCCAATCTCATCCATTTTTTTTGAAAACGTGGACTTGTATCAGAACACGGATATCTATTTATTGGAATATAGTATAACATGTGATTTCCACCGAACATAAAGGAAGAAAAAACTCTTATGCCTGCAGAAACATGATATATGGATATATCAATTCTAGCAATTTTAAAATAGATCAGGATCGCTGGATGGCTGAAATGTAGTCGGTGAATCTCTATGTATATCGATATGTATAGTGGGATCGTATTAAATAAAGAGTATGTTATTATTTTAGATTTAACCAATTTGATGAATTACTCCTAAAGGTTGACATCAAACTAGTGCTAGTTCACCTCAAACTAGTGCTAGTTGATGAGAGTTACTTCGGAAACAAAAAAGTAAAGTCAAATTTCTCTGGGGTATTATCTCAATTCCAATAAAATGCAATCGGGTAAAGTATGACTTGGCGATCAGAACATATATGGATAGAACTTATAACGGGGTCTCGAAAAATAAGTAATTTATGCTGGGCCTTTATCCTTTTTTTAGGTTCATTAGGCTTCTTATTAGTTGGAACTTCCAGTTATCTTGGTAGAAATTTGATATCTTTTTTTCCGCCTCAGCAAATCATTTTTTTTCCACAAGGAATCGTGATGTCTTTCTACGGAATTGCGGGTCTCTTTATTAGCTCTTATTTGTGGTGCACAATTTCCTGGAATGTAGGTAGTGGTTATGATCGATTCGATAGAAAGGAAGGAATAGTCTGTATTTTTCGTTGGGGATTTCCGGGCAAAAATCGTCGCATATTCCTCCGATTCCTTATAAAAGATATTCAGTCCGTTAGAATAGAAGTTAAAGAGGGTATTTATGCTCGTCGTGTTCTTTATATGGACATCCGAGGCCAGGGGTCCATTCCCTTGACCCGTACTGATGAGAATTTGACTCCACGAGAAATTGAACAAAAGG